TACATATCTACCTAGTTTAGCCACTTTTTCAGAAAGGATCGAACTCCATATGTGTTTAACAGACAAATTATTCTCCGAAGAATCTTATTATTATAAATAGGGATACATAAGAAAAATAAAAGAATAAATAAGAAGATATTCGGCCACCACCTATATATTTAATTCCTTCTCCTATTAAAAAGCTGGCAACACCAACTCCATTTGTTATTCCATCAAATATATATTTATCAAAAAACTCAGTTAATTCAGTTAGCCTTCTTATACTAAAGGTGAAAATTCGAGTATAAAAAAGATCTATATAACCACGATTATATGACCAATTATATATCCAATTTTGGATTTTGTTTAAGAAAACTCTTTTAGAACACCTTGTTACAAAAAAATTCATAAAATCAAAATTTTTACAGAAAGAATAAGCAGATCCATAGAAAATATAAGCTATGATTAATCCAAAAAATGCAATATTTAGTGAAAAAATTGCATTTTTAAAAAATTCGTTATTATTTAAAGAATGATCCAAATTGTGATAAAAAACATCTGTTAATGGAGTTAACCATTTTGATAATATATCCTCTTGAGAAAAAGGTATTCCTAGTAATCCAACAAACAAAGTAAATAAAACTAATATTGAAAGAGGAAATAACATAAGATTATCCGATTCATAAGGACATATCAAAGTATCTCTTTTTCTAATGTAAGTATTAAAGTAGAGTATTTTATCTAATCCATTATGAATTTTCAATAATTTTTTTGAAAAAAAAGAAATTCGATTATTTATTGTTGATAAAAAAAAAGCTTTATGAACATAATTAGATTTGTTTTTCCCCCATAAGGATATTGATGAAAAATAGTTTTTTTTACTACTACTATAATTTTGAAAATTAAAACGCAAGTAACCATCAAAAGTAAGTAAATATACCCGAAACATATAAAAACCCGTTAATCCTGCGGTGAAACAAGCTAGTATTGCAAAAAATGATGAATACAACCAACTATCATTAAGGATTTCGTCTTTAGACCAAAAACAAGCAAAGGGTGGAATGCCACAAAGGGACAATGTACCAAATAAAAATGCAATTCTTGTAATTGGAAGATATTTTTGTAAACCACCCATAAGAAAAAGATTCTGACTTTTTTCTGGTGAATAGCCAACAACAGATTCCATTGAATGAATAATAGATCCCGATCCCAAAAACAATAAAGCCTTTGAATAAGCATGAGTAATTAAATGAAATAAAGCAGCTCTATAAGAACCTATACCTAGAGCTAATATAATATAACCCAATTGAGAGATTGTGGAATAGGCTAAGCTTCTTTTAATGTCTCTTTGAGCAAGAGCCAAAGTAGCGCCTAATAGTAGTGTTAATACCCCTATAAAAGAAATAATATTCATTATATAAGGTATAGATATAAAAAGAGGAATAAGTCGAGCTACCAGAAAAATTCCTGCCGCTACCATAGTAGCAGCATGTATAAGGGCTGAAATAGGGGTGGGACCCTCCATAGCATCAGGTAACCATACATGAAGGGGAAATTGTGCAGATTTAGCAATCGCACCTAAGAATAATAAAGAAGCACACAAAGTAGTAAATAAAGGATTGACTTCATTAGTTTGTATTAAATTCTCAGTTATCTTAAATAAATAGCGAAATTCTACACTACCTGTTATCCAATAAAACCCTATTATTCCTAATAATAAACCAAAATCTCCTATACGATTAGTTACAAAAGCCTTTTGACAAGCACTTGCTGCAATTGGTCGTGTAAACCAAAAACCTATTAATAAATAGGAGCTCATTCCAACTAGTTCCCAAAAAATATAAATTTGTATTAAGTTGGAGCTAGTAACTAATCCCAACATAGAGCTATTGAAAAAGCTCAGATAAGCAAAAAATCGCAAATATCCTTGATCGTGATACATATAATTGTCACTATAAATAAGAACCAGAATCCCAACAGTAGTAATTAAGATTGAAAGAATGGAAGTAAGCGGATCAATTAAATAACCAAACTCTAATGAAAAATCATTATGAATCATCCATGACCATAAATATTGATAAATAAAGTTTCGATTTATTTGGTAAATAGAAATACTTGCCGAGAATACCATAGCTATACTTAATAATAAAGCACTATTAAAAGCCCATATGCGACGAATACTTTTTGTTACTTTTGGAAAAAGTAAAAGTCCTAATCCGATTAAAATAGTAACTGGAAGTGGAAGAAAGGGTATTATCCACACGTATTGGTATGTATGTTCCATAAATATATATATATATTATGTATTATAAAAATAAATGTTTCAGAATAAATTGAAATTCAAATAGATATTTATCATTTTTATATTTTTATATTATACTTTACATTTAAACTCATTCTTGACTCACTAATGATTATGAAATCATCCTTTATTTTAGTATAATAAATAAATAAATTATATGTAAAATAAAATATACTGGATCATTTGAATCCTTTTATTTAGAATGGAATTTATAGCAATGTTAGGATACTCCAAACTATGTAATAAAATAAATTTAAATTTTTTTTGGTTACATCCCAATTACGTTAAATAAAGTCTAAATAGTCAAAATGACTAAAAAATGAATCATGCTTAACAAAAAAGCAGAATTTTAACAATGGAACAAGAAATAAAATGTGTTTCACATACAACGAGAAAAAATTATCACTTTTAAAATGGCCGTTCCAAAAAAACGTTGTTCTAGATCAAAGAAGCGTATTCGCAAAAATACTTGGAAAAAAGAAGGTTATTTCGCTGCAATAAAGGCTTTTTCTTTAGCAAAATCCATTTCTACTGGATATTCAAAAAGCTTTTTTGTACAGCAAAAAAACAAATAAAGAAATTGTTAAATAAAATTCAAATGATATTTCGATAAGGTTTTGATGAAAATCAAAATAAATGATATAAGTCTTTTATTTTGATTAAATACTACTATTTTATTAAAATAATTATACACTAGAATAGAAAAATAAAAATCTTTTTCTATTCTAGTACTAGTATATAATAAAGAATTGTATAAAGTAAAATAGGATTTGTTATCATTATTTTGCTCTATGTTGATCAAAAATTCAAACGAATAGAAAACAGAGAGAATTTACTTTTTTTTAAGTACAAATACTTTTCATTAACTATTCTATAAATTGGACTTTTATCTATATATTAGAAGTAGAATAAAGCCTATGATAATATCAATAGAAAATAATGATATATAAAGAATCTTGACGATTTATAATAAAGGAATTATTTTTAGTTCAAGAAAGCCGCTATGGTGAAATTGGTAAACACGCTGCTCTTAGGAAGCAGTGCTAAAGCATCTCGGTTCGAGTCCGAGTAGCGGCATTTAAATAGAATATATAATATATCAAAATATATAGAATATTGTAACTCTCAAAGAACTGGAATTTCCTTTTTATGATATTTTCCACTTTAGAACATATAGTAACTCATATCTCTTTTTCAACTATTGCAATTTTTATTCTGATTCAATTAATGACCTTATTTGAAATTGAGATATTAAATAATTCATCAGAAAGGGGCATGATATCCCTTCTTTTATCCATATTTGGATTATTGTTTTTTCGTTGGATTTCTTTAAAACATTTACCATTAAGCAATTTGTATGAGTCATTAATGTTTCTTTCATTGAGTTTGGCCATTATTTATCTAATTCTAATTCAAAAGATACAAAAACAAAATAGTAAAACCTATTTAAGTACAATCATTACCCCAAGTATCATTTGTATTCAAAGCTTTTCTACATCAAGTCTTTTCAAAGGGATGCAACAATCCACAATTTTAGTACCTGCTCTCCAATCTCACTGGTTAATGATGCATGTAAGTATGATGTTAGTAAGTTATGCAACTCTTTTATGTGGATCATTATTATCAATTGCCTTTCTAGTCATTCAATTTAGAAAAAAACTTCAGATTGATTCTAAAGTTTTTAAAAAGGTTTCTTTTTCTTCACTCTTAAATTATCACAAATATCAAATAACTGAGCGCTTAGATTATTGGAGTTATCGTTTCATTAGTCTTGGGTTCATTTTTTTAACTATGGGTATTTTGTGTGGAGCAATATGGGCTAATGAGGCATGGGGGTCCTATTGGAATTGGGATCCAAAAGAAACTTGGGCATTTATTACTTGGGCTACATTTGCAATTTATTTACATACTAGAAAAAATAACAATTGGAAAGGTATCAATTCAGCACTTGTTGCGTTTATGGGATTCCTTATAATCTGGATATGCTATTTTGGTATCAATTTATTAGAAATAGGTCTACATAGTTATGGTTCATTTACGTTACTGCAAAATTGACTCACTAGATGAAAATACATAAAATAAGGACATATATTTCTATTTACTAAAAGTTTTTTTACCCTTTTTGAGAACCATTTGAATCAATCAAGAGTTCAGTCAAATGGTTCTCAAAAACTCGAGATACCCCTAATTTTGTCTTTTCTTTGTTGTTTATTATGCAACTCGTTCAATAACAAAAAAGATTCAAATTCAGTAATCAAACTCAACAATTATACATGAAATATTATGAATTAATAGTAATAATTCAATAATATGGCTTGTACCTTGTCAATCGATAGGGAAAGAACAAAATCTGGATACATACCGATTCCTATTATCGGCAAAAAAATACAAATGGAAATAAAGAGTTCTCGGGGTCCAGAGTCAAAAAAGGTAGACTTTGAAACATTCACTAACTTGTATCCATAGAAAATTTGACGTAACATGGATAATAAATAAATGGGAGTTAATATCATTCCAATCGCCATTACAAAAGTGATTCCTATTTTTGGTATTAACAAATATTTTTGGCTAGTGATTAGTCCAAAAAATACTACTAATTCTGCAAAAAAACCACTCATTCCTGGCAAAGCAAGAGAAGCCATTGCAAAGCTACTAAACATAATAAATCTTTTTGGCATATAAATAGATACTCCTCCCATTTGTTCAAGATAAACAAGACACATTCTATCACAACTCGTTCCGGCTAAGAAAAAAAGTGTAGCACCAATAAAGCCATGAGAAAGCATTTGTAAAATCGCTCCATTAAGTCCCATATTGGTTATAGAACCAACTCCTACGATTATGAAACCCATATGAGACACAGATGAATAAGCTATTCTTTTTTTAAAATTGCGTTGACCAAGAGAAGTTGAAGCTGCATATATTATTTGCGCAGTACCTATTATTACCAACCAGGGAGAGAATATGTAATGAGCGTGAGGTAATAATTCCATATTAATTCGAATTAATCCATATGCCCCCATTTTTAATAGGATTCCAGCTAAAAGCATACATGTACTGTAATGTGCTTCTCCATGAGTATCAGGTAACCATGTATGTAGAGGTATAATTGGTAATTTTACACCATAAGCAATTAGGAAACCAAAATAAAATAGGATTTCCAATCCTACAGGATAGGATTGATTAATTAATCTTTCAAAATCTAATGTTGGTTCATTGGGCCCATATATACTCATACCAAAAACTCCAATTAAGAAAAAAAGGGAACCCCCCGCAGTATATAAAATAAATTTTGTAGCTGAATAAAGACGTTTTTTTCCTCCCCACATAGATAAAAGTAAGTAAACAGGAATTAATTCTAACTCCCACATAATGAAAAAAAGTAAAAGATCTCGAGAAGAAAATAAACCTATTTGACCACTGTACATTGCTAGCATCAAGAAATAAAACAATCGTGCGTTTCGAGTCACTGGCCAAGCCGCGAGAGTAGCTAAAGTAGTGATAAATCCTGTCAGTAAAATGGGTCCTATAGAAAGTCCATCAATTCCAAGTCTCCAGTGAAAATCGAAAATATCTATCCATTTTAAATCTTCCTTTAATTGTATTAATGGATCATCTAATTGGAAATAGTAACAAAAAGCATAAGTCATTATAAGAAGCTCTACTAAACATATGCATATTGTATACCATTTATACACCTTATTTCCTCTCTGTGGAAATAAGAAAATTAGAGAACCCGCAAATATAGGAAAAACAACAAGGATTGTTAACCAAGGAAAATAACTCATGATAAGGTGATAAAGAAAGAAAAAAATGCATTCTATTCTGATTCTGATCCGAAAAGCCCGTGCTCGATAAATCTATTTTATCAAGTACAGGCTTTTTATTTTTAATAGATCAATAAGATAGAGCCATACTTCGAGTTGTTTCCGATCCTAAATAAACACGGACACTCAAAAAATCCGTCGGGCAAGCGGATTCACATCTTTTACAACCAACACAGTCCTCTGTTCTTGGTGCAGAGGCAATTTGTTTGGCTTTACAGCCGTCCCAAGGTATCATTTCTAATACATCTGTGGGACAAGCTCGTACACACTGAGTACATCCTATACAGGTGTCGTAAATTTTGACTGAATGTGACATGATATTTATAAAATTGGATTTTTAACATAAAAATCTTCAATCTGGTCAATTTAACAAATAACCATGGAAAAGAAATTACAAAAAATGATAGAAAAAAATTAGTATAATGATATGATCATATATATTCATATTCTTTCAACTTTGTAACTCACCAGATGAAGCAGTGGTTAACGCTAATTTGAACAATCAATATCGATATATTTTGTAATCTTTTTGTAATAAAAATTTAGATAATTTCAATAGAATTATATAATTATCCCATGTAAATGAAAATGATTAAAGAATTGGATGGACCAATTGGAATATTCAATTGAATATCAATATAAAAAAATGACCTATTAATAAAAAAATATTCAATCAAGGCTATTTGTAAAATGATCCATTCTAATATCTAATAAATAATAAGTGAACCATAAATGAATTAATAATATATTAATATTAGTATTATTATTATAGCTATAGCAAAGCAAATATAACAATTATAGCAATAGAAATTCGTTTACAATAGAGTGGATAATCCAATATTATTATTATGAATTCCTACCTGAATCTATTTTTAGTAAAAATGATATAATGATTATCATTAATTAATTAATAAATTAGATTGATTAATACGAGTGGATTTTCTATTACGATGGATCGAGGAAACAATAGCCAGCCCAATAGCGGCTTCCGCAGCTGCAATGGCTATAACAAATATGGAAAAGATGTTACCTTTTAATTGACAATTATCAAATAGATCAGAAAACGTTACGAGATTCATATTAATCGAATTTATTATAAGCTCAAGACACATAATTGCTCTTACCATATTTCGACTTGTAATTAATCCATAGATACCTATAGAAAATAAAGAGGCACTCAAAAAAAGTACATATTCAAACATCTTGGGCAAACTCCTTATGAATTTCTATTTATTAAAATATAAAAAAGGATTCAATTGATTAGAAAAAATAAAAGTATAGTTATTGCGAAAAATATTTATAATTTACCCCTAAAATATTTAAAAAGAAATGAACAAAAGAACTATTTATCTAATTCAAAAAAATAGGCAATGTTAATCATTTTGTCCCAGTGTAAGTTTCTTTATTGCCGAGCCATAGTAATTGCACCTATCAAAGAAATTAAAAGAATTATAGAAATTAGTTCAAACGGAAGAAAAAAATCTGTTGATAAATGAATCCCTATTTGTTGAATGCTATTTCTGAGATCCTGTTCTAGAATTTGGTTTGATCGTGTAGTCCAAATAATTCCATACCAAGATGTATTTTGTATAGTAGTTATCAAGGAAAAAAAAATAGTTGTACAAATCAACGAAGTTATTCCATTTCCAAGATTCAAAAAATAAGAATTATTAGAATATTCTGAACCATTCATGAACATTATAGCAAATATAATTAAAATATTGATAGCTCCTACATAGATAAGGAGTTGTGCAGCAGCTATAAAGTAAGAATTTGATAAAATGTAAAATAAAGATATACAAATAAGAACCAATCCCAAAGAAAAAGCAGAGTAAATGGGATTGGTAAATAGTACTACTCCTAGACTTCCTAATAAAAGAACTGATCCCAGAAATAGTACAAAAAGATCATGTATTGGTCCAGGTAAATCCATTATGTAAAAAAAGAAATAATTTTCACTATTTCGTGAACTTACTAATTAGTTGAGGAAAATTATTGAAGAAAATTATTATTTACTTATATATTTTATATATATATATTGTATTGTCGCTTGGCTTTTTTTATTTAGGATAGAATAATTGCATGAAATTGCAATATTTGAATTAATGTAAAAAAAGATAAAGAAATGTATTTGACATTTAGAAAAAATCCAATTAGTTATTTCTAAAAACAAACCACAAAATTGTAAAATTCAAAATGAAATGAATAGTAATTTATGAATTATTCTTTGTTGTTATTCACTAATAATAATAAAAATATTACTGAATTATTTATTCTTATTTTATCTAATTCATTCTAGTAATCAATATTGATTCTTTAATCAAGGGATTTCTCTTTATATATTTTTATTGGAGTGGAATTTGTCACTGTTTCAATTGTATAATCCTCAACTACTGAAATTGGTAATCGACCTAAAGCAATTTGATTATAATTCAGTTCATGACGATCATAAGTAGAAAGTTCATATTCTTCAGTCATTGATAAACAATTTGTTGGACAATATTCAACACAATTACCACAAAATATACAAATTCCAAAATCAATACTATAATTAAGCAATTTTTTTTTTTTAATATCTCTTTCCAATCCCCAATCTACAACGGGTAGGTTTATTGGGCATACACGGACACATACTTCACAAGCAATACATTTATCCAATTCAAAGTGAATTCGGCCCCTAAAACGTTCTGTTGTTATGGATTTTTCATAAGGATATTGAATAGTTATAGGTAAACGATTTGTATGAGATAAAGTAATTATAAAACTTTGACCGATGTACCTTACAGTTCGTATTGTTTGTTTGCCATAATTAATGAATCCAGTTACCATAGGAAACATGTCATAAATATATATCAATAATTGGATGTTTCTTTCTCTTATTTTTTTTTGAAAAATAAAAACAAATTTTTTATTTATGAAAATAGTTATAGTGAAACAAGTTGGAAAGCAGTTGTTAATAATAAATTACCTAGAGAAATAGGTAAAAGAAATTTCCATCCAAGATTTAACAATTGATCCATTCTCATTCTGGGCAAAGTCCATCTTGTTGTGATAGAAATAAAGAGAAACAAAAAAGATTTAGCTAACGTAATAACGATACTTATTATTATTCCGATAACTTCTCCCATTTTAGTTATTCCAAAAATTTCAGAGTTAGGAATCAACATGTATAGAATAGGGAAATTCCATCCGGCTAAGTAGAGAATTGTTACAAACAATGAAGAAACTGATAAGTTTAAATAAGAAGCAAGATAAAATATAGCATATTTGATACCTGAATATTCGGTTTGATAACCTGCCACTAATTCTTCCTCTGCTTCTGGTAAATCAAAAGGCAATCTTTCACATTCAGCTAAAGAAGAAATTATAAAAATAATAAACCCTATAGGCTGACGCCATAGATTCCATCCCCCAAAACCATATTTTGACTGTGCTTCAATTATATCAACTGTACTTGAACTGTTAGATAATCATAGTCGATGATCAAAGTCATTGGATCATCGCTATTTCAAAACCGTACATGAGATTTTCATCTCATACGGCTTCTCTATGGTCAAAACAACTCATATAGCATCTTTGTTCAAAGATAGAATAAATAGCAACGTGAAAAGGTCGACCAATGCAATTCTGTCCGTTATAGAAAAGGATACGTCCGAATGGATCTCATACTTTATAATGAAAATGGATATTTGTAGTAATAACTTATTTTTTCAATAAAATACTTTTTATCTTTTTATCTTTTTATAGTAATCAATTAATAAATAATTGTTTCATTATCATTACTAATAATTATGATAACATTATGTATAGGAATCGGAATACAAATAGTAAAAACATATGAATTTTTATTTATTCTTCATTTTCTTTATTTTTTCCTGTTTCTCTTTCTCAAAGAATACCTTCAAAAATAAAGAATTAATTCGTTCTTGATAGTTATTTATTCAATAAGTGAGCAGAAATATACTCTAGATTGGAATCGTAGGGAAGTACTTCTTGATAATTTCTACTAATTTCAAGTCCTTATTATGATTCTTTTTGTGCAGAAAAATCTTTGATATCTTACATTATCTTCATTACAAATCTTTTATGTACTTTTGTTTTTCTAACTGCTCACTGCATTTTTTTGATTGATCCCCCTATAATAATAATAATATATAAAATAAAAAAATTTATAGTAGAAAATTTATGCAATTGAGATTTTGTTTGTATCCGCTTCAAGATATTATTCAAAAAGCAAAAGGTCTTGGGATAAAAAGTTGACACAAATTTCATTCTTGTACATAGGGAATGAGCATTTTTTAACTACAAATGAATAGGTTGTTCTTTTTTTACTCATATAACTATCCAGTTTAAGTAAAGAAATCAATCAAATCAATCTTGAATCCATAAATCTCTCTTCAATACATTGAATGATTATTTATATTATAAAAAAAAAGAATAGTTACTATTCTAACGAATCACACGTAGAGATATTGATAAAACACATAATGTTAATGGTATTTCATAACTAATGGATTGAGCAGCAGCTCGTAAACCACCTAAAAAAGAATATTTATTATTTGATCCATACCCTGACATAAGAAGACCAAAAGGAGCAATACTCAAAAAAGCAATCCATAAAAAAACACCTATACTGAAATCCGCTAAAATAAGACGACATCCAAAAGGAATTACTAAATAACTTAATAGAATAGATATAATTGCTATAGATGGTCCGACACTAAATAAACGAATATCACTTCGAGATGGTAAAATATCTTCTTTTAAAAGTAACTTAGTCCCATCTGCTATAGCTTGAAGAATACCCAATGGACCCGCGTATTCAGGTCCAATACGCTGTTGTATAGCTGCCGATATCTCTCTCTCTAACCAAACAATAACTAATACCTGTATAGTAATTGTCAATATCAGGGTCAAAATAGGTACAATCCATATTAGTCCATAGACTTCTTTTAAAAATTCTAATTGGAAAAAATAATGTATAGTTTGCATTTCTGTTGTATCAATTATCATTTCAACGATCGACTTCTCCCATAATAATATCTATACTACCTAATATTGTCATGATATCGGCCAATTTCATTTTTTTAACGAGTTCAGGAAGGATTTGCAAATTGATAAAGCCTGGGGAACGAATTTTCCATCTCCAAGGGAAAACACTATTATCTCCTATCAAATAAATTCCTAATTCTCCTTTTGGAGCTTCTACTCTCACATAAAGTTCTTGTTTTGATAATTCAAAATTAGGTGAAGGTTTTTTACCGATAAATTTATACTCGAAGTCATTCCATTCAAAAAGGCTCGTGTTCATTTTATCAAAACGCCGTATTTCCAAATTTTCATAAGGTCCCCCAGGAATTCCTTCTAGAGCTTGTTGAATCATTTTTATGGATTCTCGCATTTCTCCAATTCGTATTAAATAACGGGCTAATGAATCTCCTTCTTTTTGCCATTGAACTTCCCAATCGAATTCATTGTAACATTCATAAGTATCTATTTCACGAAGATCCCATGGTATTCCAGAAGCGCGTAACATAGGTCCTGATAAACCCCAATTTAATGCTTCTTCTTCACTGATAATGCCTATTCCTTCAACTCGTTCCAAAAAAATAGAATTATGCGTAATAAGTTTTTGATATTCAACAATTCCTTGTAGAAAATAATTACAAAAATCTAAACATTTATCTAACCATCCATAAGGTAAATCCGAAGCTACACCTCCAATGCGAAAATAATTATGCATCATTCGCATACCTGTAGCAGCTTCAAATAAATCGTATATCAATTCTCGTTCTCGGAAAATATAGAAAAAGGGAGTCTGTGCACCGATATCCGCCATAAAAGGTCCAAGCCATAACAAATGAGAAGCGATGCGACTCAATTCCAACATGATTATCCTGATATAGCTAGCTCTTTGAGGTACTTGAACATTTTCTAACTGTTCTGGTGCATTTACTGTTATTGCTTCGGTGAACATAGTAGCTAAATAATCCCATCGTGTTACATAAGGTAGATATTGTATAATTGTTCGATTTTCCGCTATCTTTTCCATTCCCCTGTGTAGATAGCCCAAGATGGGTTCGCAATTAATAACATTTTCCCCGTCGAGAGTAATGATCAGTCGAAGAACGCCATGCATTGAGGGGTGGTGAGGACCCATATTCACTATCATTAACTCGTTTCTTGTACTAGGTAAAATCATATATTTTATTCCTTAATTTATTATTTCATGAATTTATTCAAGAAACTCATTATAAAATGAAAATAATTTCATTCTAAAAAATAAATAATGAAATTAACGTGTTTTGAATTCCCGAATACCTAATTTATCAATTACTTTTTTATAACGTACTTGATTTTTTTTTGATAAATAACCTAACAATCGTTGTCGTTTTCCCAATATTTTTCGTAAACCTCTTTGTGATAAAAAATCTTTTTTGTGCAATTTCAAATGTGAAGTTATTTTTCTTATCTTATTAGTGAAACTCAATACTTGGAATTCAATAGAATGAATTTTTACTTCTTTTTCTTTTTGTGAAATGATAGAACTACATATACTTTTGATCATAAAGGAAATAAAATAATTTGTATACTCTCCTTGGTTTTTTCTTTCATTGTTTCAATTATTAAAAAATAGCTGAGGTCATTTATTTTGTTTATTACAATTTTTTGAAGTGATGAATTATTGAATTTTGAATATGTTAAATAGCTTACTTTTTTAGTTATTCAAGTTATTCGTATAAGTTATTCATATATTACTTTGTTATCCCATCCAAATCAAATTTTGAATTTGATTTGGATAGGAAGTATAATCTTTTTTGTTAGTAAGGAAAAAATTTATATCTATTTACATAGAAAGTAAATTGAATAGACCATGAAATGGGTATCTTTTATGGAAATGAAACAAAAGTATACACGTACACGATATCTTTTTTTGTTCAAAAGGGTTCTTCATTACAGAAATGGGTTAATATATATAATATATAATAATAATCAATTGCATAATTCTATAATTATGGATACATATGCATCTTTAACATACTAAAATGCATACCCTTTTGTGTATCAAACCAATAGCGATTCATGCAAGCTAAATCTTCTAATCTATAGTTAGGCCAAAGAAAAAATCTGTATTTCATGAATGGATTTTTCTCGATATTTATATTAAGATCCCCATTATTAGTTAAACAATTGAAAAAATCTTTTTTTTTAGATTTTATTCTGTTCTTTTCATTTAAAAAATCTATATCATTCAAAGTATAGAAATTCAAACAATTGAATATTCTCCATTCTCTACGACGTTGGTAAGATAGCATATTCTCATAAAAGATAAAATGGTAATCTCTTTTGTCTTCATTTATGAGCATATTCTTAGGTAGTAGAATTCTTTTCTCCAAATTTTCCTTATTTAGATGGTTTATATTTTTCTTTTTTTGAGACTGGTTTTTATTAGTCAATGAAATAGTTAGAATTTGATATACAACAAATTGTTTATCTCTTATTTGAGATAAAAAAATAGGCTCAATAAGGAATATCCCTTTTTCAATTAATTCAGTAAGATCAAACTTATTCTGAATCAACATTACATCAAAATCTAACTCTCCTCTTTGAATTGAGGATACAACAACTTCTTTTGGATTTGGAAGTTTAAGTAAAAGACAAGATATTTGGATATTATCCACCATTCTTTGGGTAACTGAGTTATTATTCCATCTTAACTGAAAAAGAAAGTCTTTTGGAAAGAAAAAATCCAGTTCTGTTTCTTTTTTTTTATTCCATTGTTTTATCTTTTTATTTGTATTTTTTTTAATGTCTTTGATTATATCATCTTCTTCAATATCTGTTTTTTTTATTTCTTTTTCCGAAAGTGAAATATTTAGTAAGTTTTCTTGATTATAATTTTTTAATTGAACATGTATTTTGTCATTAGCTGCTATATTTTTTTCATCAAAAAGAAGTGATTGGGTTGGTAAAAGCCACGGTTTCCTTTGATATGCATTAAACTGCGGTATAACTTCTGGAAAAAACAAAGATGGAATAATTGATACATTATCATTTATTTTATCTTGATTCAATCCTATCCAATTAAAAAAAGAATTCTTTCCATGAAATGAGTTTCTATTTTGAGAAGTCGCAGTCAAACAAGAAATTAATTGATAATCAAATAATTTTCTATCCCAATTATTTTGATAGATATCACTAAGACCTTTTTCTTTTCGATCATTAATGCTGTTTCGATTTAGTGACTCATAAAAACTTTTTGATTTTTGCATATTACGTAGGTAGATAATGAAATTTCTTTTTAATTTTGAGTCATAAATAGTAAAGTTATTTTGAGTTGCACAACTCCAATTTAGATACTGATATGATAGAATATTATAATTGTAACTTTTGTTTAATTTTTCTTTTTTACTTGGCAATGAATTTATATTTATTATATAGTCATTCGTTTTTATGGAAGAAGCTAATGAATTCGTTTTTTTTTTATATAAATCCAATGAAATGGAATATCTATTTTTTATTGTATAATCTTTACTCTTTTTCTTTTTTCTTTTTTTTCTCCATGTTTTATTAAGTAAGTTGTATGGATAATGAGCTTTGAACCAATCTTTCCACTCTATTATTTTATATTTAATAATTTGATTATAGTTGAAGTCATAATTAAGTATTGCTTGCGTAATAAAAAACTCTTTGATTTGATCTTTCAGAAATTTGTCAATTCCTTGATCTGAAATTAGAGATATAAAATGCAAATTATTAAGTAATGAGGTTTGCGATAATTTGTAAAGGACATATGCTTGGGACAAATAAGATAAGTCAAAAAAAATGTTATTATTACCAATATAGGTATTATAAAATTCTCTTCTTTTAGTAGTAACAATTTGGTTTGTTTTTTTATTTTTTTTATCTCTTTTTTCTTGGTTGTCCACAGAATGGATTTGATTACTCCATTTTTTTATTGATTTAACAAAAATGGGTAAATTTTTATCATCAAAATACATTCCAAGTAAAAGAATATTTCTATAATTTTTATAACTAAGTAATTTTATAAAGTAATTTAATTTACGTATGAATTTTATATATATATATTTTATTATTCTTATTTTCCACATTTTTTTGTTGGATTTTGATTTATTTTTATTATATTTAGTGAGTTTTTCTTTATATTTTTGAATTTTTTTTATTTTATTTTGAATTATTATTGTTCGAGCAAAAACATCTTTATTATTTTTTTCTATTAAGGACTGTTCTATTATGGATTGGGATTCAATAATGGGTTCATTACTCACTTTCTGATAAGTCTTTAACTCTTTTATTTTTTTATTATTAGTTGGTTCATCTATTTTTATTTTTACCAATTCAAATAATGAAAAAGGGTTTAATTTATCAAGTTCTTTCATTATTTTTTTTATAATTATAGCCTTTTTGGTTATCCATTTGGATTTTGTTTTTTCTTTTAAAAATAAGACAATATTTTTTCCTATTTTTCGAATGATTTTTTTGGATTCTTTTTTAACAAAGGAAGACTGTTTTCTAGGACTTCCAAAAGGAACTTCGGTTTCCATTCCAGAAACTGTTAAAAAAAAACAATCATTTTTGTCTTTAATCTTCTCTTTAAGTAGAATTTCTTTTTTCGATTTTCGCCATAGAGTAAGTTGGAAAGGAAACATAATCTTTATTTGCATACCTTCTGTTAACCAATTTATTGGAAATTCTGTTTCTGATAATTGAAGACCCGTAGAGGTACATTTAATATGCATTTCTCGATTCCAATCTTTCCAATCTTCTGCCCATTCAGGAGTTTGTAATAATAGGATAAGGCCAATATTTTTAACTATTATTAAAGATAAAAATACAATATATTTCCTAATAAAGGCTTGAGCTAGTAACAATAAACTTCTTGTTGTTTGGGCAGATGGAATATTCTCCCAAGCTTCTGCTATTTCTAGAGATTCTTCTATCTTTTTGTTTTTTTCTTCTTCAAGGTATACCTTTTTGTATTCTTCTTTTTTTTTCAAAAAAATTATAAAGAATAAATTCTTCATTTCAGAAGTATAGAAAAAAATGGTTTTTTCTATTCGATCAAAGAAAAGTGGAGAATGCGCGTTGGCTTGAAGAAATTTCAAAGTAATCATTTTACGTCTTTGAGCACGTATAGATCCTTTGATTAGATCATGATTAAAATCGGATTGTGGGAAGTAATCTAGTAATATTATTGCTTCTTCTTGCTCATTCGTTGGAATTGTATTGATATTATCATTGTAATCGTCATCAAGATCAGTATAAATGATTAGGTATTTACTTTTTCTTGATAGAATTCCATCATTTATGCTAATGCTAGATTCTTCTCCCAAAGGTTCTTCTTGTCTGTAACCGTTGTTCAATTTGTACAACCATTTAGGCATTTGTTTACTAATTTCTTCTATTCTAATAAAATCATTCGTAACTCCATCGAATTCAAGTTTTTCTTGGTTTTTCAATTGTAAATCCAATTTTGTTTGTCTTGTTAATAATTCCTTTTTTCTAAAAATAAAAATAGATATGGGTTCAAATAAAAATTGATTGATTGAGTACAACGAATTACTAATACAATTGAAAAATGATTCAGTATCAAACTCAAGGGAATTCCTTTGGTATTTATTTTTTATTTTTTTAAGATTAAAATCATTTGAATTATTCAAAAGTAGTTGATAAATTGTATTTATTGAATATTTTTCTTTAGTTAGGGTTTTATGTGAATTAATTGTTCCTCGATATGGTCCATGTAAAAAAGGATCGTATGCTTTGGGCAAATATATATTTTTATTATTATTATCATTACATAATCTGACCTTTTTATCAATTATATTTAAAATAGGAAATCCTTTTTCCAAGGCTTTGATTCGAATTAGTAATTCGTTACTTAAATTATATCTTCTTTTTTCATTGTCATTATAATAATAAGATTCTTCGGAGAATAATTTGTCTGTTAAACACATATGGAGTTCGATCCTTTCTGAAAAAGTGGCTAAACTAGGTAGATATGTAAAAGACATTTTTTGTTTTCCATCACTTTTTGATGGATAAAAAAAATATTGTGACATTTCATTTCGTATAGCATTTTCCAATGGATCCTTTTTTATTTTTATATAGCGCAATGGGCGATTCCATCGTTGATAATCGAAAAGAAAAGTAATGAAAGGTTTTTCAAACCAGAAGAAAATATTTTCCTTTTGTTCTTCTTTAACTAATTCCCCATTATATTGATACCCATTAAGATACGAATCTTCGTAAACTGGTCTATCTTTATAGCATGTTCCTTTTGTTTTTTCTTTTTCATTCACTCGGATTTCTTCCCTTTCTTCCGAAAAAAAGGAAGGGTCTTCTTCGGTGGATTCCTCTTTTTCCTGTT